GTCGCTTCGCGCGGATTTTCATAACCCTGCTGGGCAAAAATGGGATAGGCACTTGAAATAGATGTCCGAGTTAGCATATATAGCATGAGCGATACGGAAATGGATCGAGTAATCCGTTCCTTTAGCCAAGAAAAAGTATTTCTAGTTTGCATAGTCCAATCATTGATACGGAAAATTTCTACAATAAATTGAGTAGGTTACTAATCGAGTTTCCTATCCACGATTCTGCTATTGACTGGAATATTATTATGGGAATAATCTATAGGATCAATCCCCCGGGTTCATCGAAATGGAAAAAGTAAGGACGATTTGCAATGCTTTCCTTCTGTACAACTACAAAGTAAAAAACATTCGAATTCGATGAATTTCATATTCATAGATCATTTTTCACTTATTGAATGATAAATCACTACAAGTGACGGAGATAGACGATTTAAATAATAGAAAACCCAATATTTAAAAATGCTATCGAGAATGACTGGAAGAATACAAACAAGACAAGATATAATTTGATCATTATGAACAAACCCAAAATCTTTGTAGACAGAGCTAATTAGTAGTTCCCAACCACGGGTCGAATGAAAGCCGAGACATAAATCTGCTAATAAAAGAATAGAAAGCGCTTTTGTTGTGTCACTTAAGTTATATAGGAATTCCTGAGTCCACGAGTTAAGAATCCCAAGGTCTTTATTACCCAAAATAGAATAACCACTTAGAATAAGGAAAGAGATTAAATTTGTCGATAAGTACAAAATCGTATGAATACGATCCTCGTTGTGCATCTTGATTAATTGGATTATTTCGTTCTGGATTCCTATACGAAGGTTTTGGAGAGGTGTTTCCGCGTATTCCTTGATCATTTCGTCCAAGAGGAGAAGTTCGTCTAATTCTATGAATTTTTCGAGAATACTCTTTTCTTCAATCTCGTTCAAAAAAGTTTCGGATTGCGCAGTATTCCACCAATTAGTAACCCAAGATTCTAGACTTTTATTAAATAAGAGAGAAAGAGACCGGGGCAAAAAGACTATAGATGCAAGATATAACAGAGGAGTGAATGCTTTCTTTTTTGCCATTTTTTCCTCTATGAATTGTTAATGAACCCTCTCAGTCGTCGACTCGAGGCCCTCTAATATTTCGAAAAATTTCACTGACTCTTAGGAGTCAGGGAGCGAATAATTCAGGGAAGTTTCTGAAGAATCTTGTGATGATCAAAAATGAGCAGCAAATCAAAGCAGGAATTGGCTAGTTATCCTTAATCGTTATAAGGGATCCAATTGTTTGGACAGTAAGGAACACAAAAACAGATAAATTAAGGCGTGTCGATTGAAAAAAAAAATTTACATACGATCTATCTGAATCTAAAATTTAAATTTCACCAAGTCTGGATTTTTCTATTTTGATTTATAGATATTAGATTTAAAATAGAAAATAGAAACTGGGAAAGTTTTTTTTTCTAAATGGTTGAGTATGCGATAAATCTATTATTTCAATTTGTTACTTCTTATTATTATTGAATTGTGTAGATTTACATACCTATAAAAAACCCAAAAAAACAAAGCATTTTGTTTTCTACTTCTCCCTTATACGCCTACTTTAGCTCGAATCCATGTTCGGAATAAACCTCAGTTTAGTTATGTTATAGAAATTCGTGATAGAAACAGAGGATTCGTGAGTTTTTCCCTTCCTGCCGAGAAATTTTCTCACAGTTCTCAAAAGACTTCAATGGGTACACGCAAGAAATAGGCCAATTTCGCAGCTTTTTGTTCAATTTTCCACGCAGTAAAATTCTCATCAGGACGAGTCAATGGAAGGGCTCCCTGTCCTCGGATATCCATATAAAGGACACGACGAGCATAAAGACCCTCTTTAACTTCTATTCGGACGGACTGAATATCTTTTATAAGGAATCGGAGAAAGATACGCCGATTTTTTCCGGGAAATCCCCAACGAAAGATACACACGATTCCTTCTTTTCGATCGAATCGATCATAACCACTACCTACATTCCAAGAAATTGTGCACCATAAATAGAAGCTAATAAAAAGACCCGCGATCCCATAGAAAGACATCACAATCCCTTGTGGAAAAAAAACAATTTGCTGAAACGGAAATAAAGATATCCAAGTTCTACCAAGATAACTGGAAGTTCCAACCAACAAGAATCCTAATGAACCTAAAAAAAGGATAAGAGTCCAGCAGAAATTACTTGTTTTTCGAGATCCCGTTATAGGTTCTATCCATATATGTTCTGATCGACAACTCATACTTGATCCGATTTCAGTTTCTTGGAATTTAGAGAATATCCAAAATGAATTTGACTTTAGTCTTTCTGTTTCCGAAGTAACTCTCATCAACTAGCACTAGTTTGATAGGAACTTTTAAGAGTAATTCATTAAGGAATAATTCATTAAATTGATTAGATCTAAACTAATAACATATCCTTCGTACGACCCCACTAAAGAAAGATATCCACATACTCCATTTACCCATATATCGTGGT